TTAGCGAAAAATGTGAATTTGACGGTTTGCTTTCTAATAATTAATAAATTAATAATAAAAATTCATAAAAGAGATTAGCTTATTCCCCGAATTCACAATTCAATTAGATGCGAAATCTACCCTCCTCCCCTTCCTACTTGTAGAATAAGAGTTTTTTGTTGAAATCCTTTTTTCATTTTAAGGAATTGCTTCGTTGTCCAGAAACAAGTACTGGCAGTAGAGAATATTCGAGAGAACAGCGAAAAAATAATTGTAATTGTAATAATAAATATTCTGAATGTGTGTATTCTTGTTCTTGTATTCGATCCAAAAGGTTTTTCTTGATACTTGATACTTGATACTTAATTAAACTTTTTTTTATTTTACTTTTTTTTTATTTTTAATAGGGAAAATATGGAAAGAAAAAAAAAGTAAAAGATATTATAAAGCAAAATCAAAATAAAATTAAAGGGTTACTTTTTGTTCTAAAATCTAAAAAAAAAATGGATTCGATACAAATAAATAAAAAATAAATAAATAAACTAAAAGAAGTGATCAACATAGAAATGATTTTCCAATTTTAGTCCGTAGCGATTTCCATAGTGATTTGATTCAAAGAAAGTTTCTTTGACTGAAGTTATACAACACAGTTCTTCTAATATATTATTAATTATTATTTTAATATTTCTTTAATATTTCAATTTAGTTTGTTCTTTTATTTCTCAAGAGTTGTCCAATTAATCTTTTGATTCGGAGATAGGATAGGTAGATTTTTAGATGATCAGTTGATTTCTTTTTCTACTTTAATATTGCTCTTTTTTTTTTTTGAGTGCTGTCTATAATCTATAATGATAATAATTGATAAATGATTAATAAATAAAAAGCTTTCGATTGGTATTTTTGCTTATCTTCGTATCTTTCAAAAATTGAATTTAGGAAAGTATTTTACAAATATATGGATAAAAAAAAATAGTTTATTTAGCTCCTTCATGCCCACTCTAACTAGTTATTTTGGTTTTCTATTAGTAGCTTTAACTATAACTTTAGTTATATTTATTAGTCTGAACAAGATACGACTTATTTGAAATTAATTCAATGAGCAATTCATAAAAAAAAAATAGAATTTTTTTTTTTTGCAGTATTCCATTTTCTAGTTCCTTACCGTGTCAATTTCCAATTCTTGGTTATTGAGATTTATGGGCAATATGGATTAATATTTAAAGATAGATATTACCTCCTTTTTTCTCTTTTCAAACAAATTGAAATGATTGAAGTTTTTCTATTTGGAATCGTCTTAGGTCTAATTCCTATTACTTTGGCTGGATTATTCGTAACTGCTTATTTACAATATAGACGTGGTGACCAGTTGGATCTGTGATTAATTAATACCCTTTTTTTTGACCTCCTCCGTTTTTTAATCCACAGGAGGTCAAATTAAGATTGCTGTTCAAGCTTTTCCCTAAAATTTTTGACTTAACAAAACAAGAATGGGCTCACGCTCTGTAGGATTTGAACCTACGACATTGGGTTTTGGAGACCCATGTTCTACCAAACTGAACTAAGAGCGCTTTTTTATTACTTTTTTATTAAAAATTTATTACAAAAAAGAAAGCTGTAAGTAAAAAGATTCTTTTTTTTTTTTACTCCACTACATCTTGAATGCCTATACTATCTCATATAGAAACTATATTCTATATTATTATATAGAAATATATATAAATATATATATAAATAATAATATGATATAAAGCATATCATATTAATTTATGATTAGGTATGTCCAATTTTAATTGATCTCAATTGATCCCTTGTTATTGTATTGCTCAGAGGCGAAGTAATAAGTAGGGATGACAGGATTTGAACCCGTGACATTTTGTACCCAAAACAAACGCGCTACCAAGCTGCGCTACATCCCTTTCAATTGGTCTACAATGTCATTGTAGAGAATCCCTGTCTTGTTTTCCACATATTTATTTCATTTCACTTTCTCCATATTTTCTCCATTGAGATACATAACTTATCTTTTCATTTTTTCTTTTTTTTTGTCTCATATCATATAACATATAATACATATAATAATAAACTTATATACATATGAAAAAAAAATACGAAATCCGCCGTAAATTTCGTGAATGCCCGGACGGAAAGAGACGTATTTTGAAAGAAGAGGAAAATCTTATCTATCAAATTATTGTACATTTCTCAATTTGAATTAAGAATTCCGCGTACAAAACAAATGCGAGTGTCCTTTAATTTAACTATATATATACATCTGATCATATATGTATTGCCGTTATGTATTACAATAAAGAATACAGAAGGAGAATTTTTTATGCGAGATCTAAAAACATATCTATCCGTAGCACCAGTAATAAGTACTCTATGGTTCGGGTCTTTAGCAGGTCTATTGATAGAGATCAATCGTTTTTTTCCGGATGCTTTGACATTCCCTTTTTTTTCATTCTAGTTATTAACACGGGGGGGGGGGGTGAAGAAAATTAGAGACACAATTAAATATCTCTGGCTACTACCCCCTTTTTTCTAATTCGAATAAGTTAGAAAAGAGAAAGAATAAAAGTGGATTCAACCTCAGCCAAACACGGAACTGGGTTCAAGCTTCACGTAAATTAAAAAGTAAATTTACTTTAATTAAATCTTTAATTAAATTAAGAGAACAGAAGTGGAAATGCGGTTATGGCAACAGTATCATACAAGAAGTTGAAATAAAATAAAAAGACTGTACTTCTATTCTTTCTAATGTAAATAGAATTTTTAATCATTGTATTACTTATTTTTACTTTTACTATATTGGTTGCAACAAAATCTTTCATAATTTGATTTCAAGTTAGTAACTTGTATTTTTTCCTTCTTTTCTTCTTCGTTTCGGATAGGAAAATAGAAGAGTTGAGTGAATAAAAACCAAAAGGAGGTTCATGGCCAATGGTAAAGACGTCCGAATAAGGGTTATTTTAGAATGTACTAGTTGTGTTCGAAAGAGTGTTAATAAGAAATCAATAGGCATTTCTAGATATATTACTCAAAAGAATCGACACAATAAGCCTAGTCGATTGGAGTTGAGAAAATTCTGTCCCTATTGTTACAAACATACAATTCACGGGGAGATAAAGAAATAGATGGAATCGATCAACTGCGTGTGACTTTTACAAGGAAGATGAAAAATGACATATTGACATATCATATATTAGCATATCATATGTTAATATATATATTTAAATAGAAATAAGCAAAATCCTATTTCTTAATTCGAAATCATTAGCATTTTTGATCCGATCAAAGGAAATAGGATTCGCGAAAAAAAGGAATAAAATAAACAAGCCATGGATAAATCCAAGCGACTTTTTCTTAAGCCCAAGCGATCTCTTCGTAGGCGTCTGCCCCCGATTGGATCGGGGGATCGAATTGATTATAGAAACATGAGTTTAATTAGTCGATTTATTAGTGAACAAGGAAAAATATTATCTAGACGGGTGAATAGATTGACTTTAAAACAACAACGATTAATTACTATTGCTATAAAACAAGCTCGTATTTTATCTTCATTACCCTTTCTTAATAATGAAAGACAATTTGAAAAAAACGAGTTGGTCGCTAGAACTACGGGTCTTAGAACCAGAAAAAAATAGGCTTACTCTTCAATTGAATCAAAATTTCAATCCGAACTCAAACGTCGGTTGATTTTTTGTTCGATAAAAATCCAGGAATCCGGATTTAATTGTCGTGTCGTAAAAAAAAAGAATTGGGGATAAAGTAAAAAAATAAATATTTTTTTATTGAATTATTGATAAATATTTTTTTATTGAATGTTTTTGTTCAGTTTGACTACTTGATCATATTATGTATTATGATCATATTTTATTATACTTATTTCTATTCTACCTTCCCGGAATTCATTTTCCAAGCAATTCCATGTCAAAGTCAAACATTCCGAAGGATTCTTTCCAATCTCCTTATTTTATCATGTCATTGGAAATCAGATAAAGGCAATTCCTATTTAATATAGCTAGTTGTGCAAGTATTTTACGATTAAGAAGCAACTGTCTCTTGTACAGATTGTTTATTAATCTACTATAACTACAGGATACCTCGTTCTCGCGAATTGCTGCATTTATACGAGTCACCCATAAACACCGAAAATTTCTTTTGTGCCTATTTCTATCCCGATAGGCCGAAAACAAAGCTTTTATTTTTTGTTGAATAATAGTTCGAGTAAGTCTTGAATGAGCCCCACGAAAGCTTGATGTGAATAAACGAATTTTTGTTCTACGTCTCCGAGCTACATATCCTCGTCTAATTCTGGTCATTGAATAAACGAAACTTTGGTAAATAACTAATTGATTTCCTTTCTTTCAGTTATTCTTTTTCCCTTTTCTAGACTAACAAAACGGATTATTCCAATGTATAAAATAATAATTCCAACGGCTTTTGCTACTCTAACCTTCCCAACCACTATTTTTTCTTTTTTTTATAAGCATTTCGCCTTGAAATAAGAAATTTTATTGGTACTGGGTATCAAACAAAAATATAATAAATAAAAATAAGTAGTAAATAGAAATGGATAAATAAATAGTGGGTTCCATCGTTTCTATGGTTATTTCTTAAACGGCGAGGTCCTCTCTATACACCGGAGCCCCTTACTTGATCGAATCAATGCTATTGTTAACTTGTACAGTTTACACTTTTGGGCTCTACCCATGAATTCCCCAGTAGTAGGTCTTTCACAACGAGATCCCCTTTTACAGTAACGGTATTTAATTATGTGGATTAGCTGATTAGCTGACCTTGTTAGTCCGTTCTTGCAAGAGTAGAGGCATCCATTTTCGGTTTTTTAATTTAAATAAGATTTGCCCTGCTTAACAGATAATCATTTGCTACCAATAGGGAATTCTTTCGCATTTTTAATTGAAAATTGAGGTAATTGAATTTGCACCAATAGAAACCATAAATTTGATACACAATAGAAGCATATTCTAGATCTTTTTTTTTCGTTTAAGAGAGTGAAGGAGAGTCTTCCATTCTATCCTATTCATCGGTACTGATCACGGATAGTGGAAAAATTTTTTCTTTTGTCCCAACCCACAATCTGAAATCTTAACGAGTCGCACATACACCCTAGTACATGTCCCTCGGCGCTGAGGGCATCCCCCGAGAGCGGGGGATTTGGTGACATTTCTGATTGGCTGTCTTGTGTTTCTAATAAGTTGTTTAATAGTTGGCATGTTGAATCGTATGCATAATGGGCTGGTTTAGATCGATCCTAACCGGATGATTATGAATTTTTTCTATATTCCTATTCTATTTTAATATTTTATTAAAATTAATAAAATTCAAATTAATAGAATATAGAATATGAAACCTCGGTAAGAAACTAAAATGGTAAGAAACTAAAATCTCAAATCGCGATTTGTGTGAAATTCCTGCTATTTTTTATGCAACTGCTACAAGATCAACAATTCCATGAACTTGGGCTTCTGCTGCTGACATAAAAACATCCCTTTCCATGTCTTCAGATACAACCCATAAGGGTTTGCCTGTTCTTTGTGCATAAACCCTTGTGAGGATTTCGCGCAGTTTCAGTAGTTCTTCCGCTTCCAGGACAAATTCTCCTATTTGTGCTTCATAAAAAGCAGCTATAGGTTGATGGATCATTACCCTGATGATATAAGATAATAATAGAATTGAACAACCGTACAGGCATTGCTTGCGCATTGCATACGGCTCTACAAGAGAATTCACTTTTACCGAAGAAAAATAGAGAGTCTACAAAGCCTCGGTCGGTAAATGATACAATGACCACCCTTTCCTTGGGAGGAATTAATAAAAACAAAATACTATGGTGGCTCCGTTGCTTTATTTCATCGGTGATTTAGCAATCCCAAAGTTTCTTTTTTTTTATTTGAAAAAAAAAAATGAAAAAAAGAATATAATCTTTTTTTTGTCCTCTTTCATAATTTATAATAATATAAATAGCATTAAGAACCTTCTGGTGTGAAAACAAAAAAAAAGTTTGTGACACTGAAATAGGCTCCCGATAAATAAGATAAAATCGGAACTGCCCTTAATATCTCATACTACTCTTTCAATACATAATCTAATGTTAAAACGAAATAAAAAAAATTTCTTATATTGAATTCGAAATGCCATGCTATTATTACTTAATATTCATATTTCATATGGCGAAGGCATAGCTTTCTTTTTTTCTTTGAAATAAAATAAAAAATAAAAACTCATTGGCGCCAAGCGTGAGGGAATGCTAGACGTTTGGTAATTTTTCCTCCGACCAGAATAAAAGATCCCATTGAAGCGGCTAATCCCATGCATACTGTTTGTACATCTGGTCGCACAAATTGCATAGTATCATAAATAGCTATTCCGGGTATTACCCATCCGCCAGGAGAGTTGATAAACAAATACAAATCTTTGATCTCACTTTCTGTACTGAGATATACCATAAGACCGATAAGTTGATTCGAGATCTCACTATCAATATCTTGACCTAAAAAAAGTAATCTTTCTCGATAAAGTCGGTTGATTAGGATCAAATTCTATCCCTTAGGAACCGTACATGCACCTTTTAATGCATACGGTTCATCAAAAATTGCGAAAAAAAGAATCAATATGTAGATCCCATTTAACGAATAACGAAGGGGTTTTTCCTCCATTTTTCAAGAAAGTTTCAAGAAAAATGGTTTTTTTACCCGTTTACCTATTTACCTATAAAGAATATAAATAAAATAATAAAAAAAAATTCATTAAACTTATCAAACTAACTTCTCATTGATGTATTCTTTCATCGGGATCCAATTCAAATCACGATAACATTCTCTTGTTCCTGAGTGGGCTTCTTTAATTCTTTTAGGTTTGTGCTCTACTCCGAGTAAAGATCTGCCCGATTTGGATTTGCACATATAGGGCAAATGCCCCCAATACCATTTCTTTTTGCTACAACTTCCTTTTTTTCAATTCATTTCACGTCTTCCACAAAATATTTGACGTATTTATCAAATTATTCGATTGATTATGATTTGTAGTTTGAAATTACTCCGATTTCTAATTTCTAATTTATAAAATATCTAAATAGAATATGATACAAATAGTAATCATGGATATAGTACTAATGGGGTTTTTCTAAGCGGAGCCTGGATACTTCATTTTATTGTTCCAAACAAGCTAACCATAAATTATTCTAATTGATAATATTAATCTGAATACCTCCAAAGCATAGATCTAATTGAACTTTATTGCCACTTCACGCTCTAATTTTTGGATGATTTAATCAATCCTTCTTTGGTGAAATAGAGGATATCTCGATCGGGGTAGAGAACGGGGAAATCCCATAATGACCCAATGTCTCTGACAAGTCGCACTATACGTCAATCCAATTTGAACTATCCTCTCCGGGATTTCGAAAAGGGACTTTTGGAACACCAATAGGCATTAAATGAAATAAAAAAAAATGAAGTACTCTATTTCACTTTGATGTGAAAGCGTAACAATGAATTTATTGTCTTTATAATATTATATGAATTTATTGTTTTAATAATATTATATTGGATATTGGCTTTTATTTTATTCTTTTTTCTATTTTCTTTATTTTTTTGTTTTATTTTATTTGTTATTTGCGCGGATTCGATAAGTTCATAACATAAAAAAAAAAAGAAGACAAAATGAATAAAGTAAAATTCTTACGAATAGGCTCTTTGAATGATGAACAAATCCGTATGCATTCGCTCATCTAAAATGGAGTCAACCTCCCATTGCGTATTGGTACTTATCTGGTATAGAATAGATCTGCTTCTCTTTGTTCCTACAAACAGAATTGTGACATTCTGACTAAAATACTAAAAAAAAATGGAATCCTTTCTCCGAGATAATCCACTGAAAAAAGGGAGGTCCAGAACATAGTTTTTTCCAGTGCAATAAAGTTACATAGTGTCTATCTTTCGTTGATTAAGGGGGTATTCCATGGGTTTGCCTTGGTATCGTGTTCATACCGTCGTATTGAATGATCCCGGTCGTTTGCTGGCTGTCCATATAATGCATACAGCTTTGGTTGCTGGTTGGGCCGGCTCGATGGCTCTCTATGAATTAGCAGTTTTTGATCCTTCTGACCCTGTTCTCGATCCAATGTGGAGACAAGGTATGTTCGTTATACCCTTCATGACTCGTTTAGGAATAACCAATTCATGGGGTGGTTGGAGTATTACAGGAGGAACTATAACGAATCCGGGTATTTGGAGTTATGAAGGTGTGGCTGGAGCGCATATTGTGTTTTCTGGCTTGTGCTTCTTGGCAGCTATCTGGCATTGGGTGTATTGGGATCTAGAAATATTTTGTGATGAACGTACAGGAAAACCTTCTTTAGATTTGCCCAAGATCTTTGGAATTCATTTATTTCTCTCAGGAGTGGCTTGTTTTGGGTTTGGTGCTTTTCATGTAACAGGATTGTATGGTCCTGGAATATGGGTGTCTGATCCTTATGGGCTAACCGGAAAAGTACAATCTGTAAATCCAGCATGGGGTGTGGAAGGTTTTGATCCTTTTGTTCCGGGAGGAATAGCCTCTCATCATATTGCAGCAGGAACATTGGGCATATTAGCGGGCCTATTCCATCTTAGTGTCCGCCCGCCCCAACGTCTATACAAAGGATTACGTATGGGAAATATTGAAACCGTGCTTTCCAGTAGTATCGCTGCTGTCTTTTTTGCAGCTTTTGTTGTTGCTGGAACTATGTGGTATGGTTCAGCAACTACCCCCATTGAATTATTTGGTCCCACTCGTTATCAATGGGATCAAGGATACTTCCAGCAAGAAATATATCGAAGAGTTGATACTGGGATGGCTGAAAATCAAAGCTTATCCGAAGCTTGGTCTAAAATTCCTGAAAAATTAGCTTTTTATGATTACATCGGAAATAATCCCGCAAAGGGTGGATTGTTCAGAGCAGGCTCAATGGACAACGGGGATGGAATAGCTATTGGGTGGTTAGGACATCCTCTATTTAGAGATAAAGAAGGGCGTGAGCTTTTTGTACGTCGTATGCCTACTTTTTTTGAAACATTTCCGGTTGTTTTAGTAGATGGAGACGGAATTGTTAGAGCCGATGTTCCTTTTCGAAGGGCAGAATCGAAGTATAGTGTTGAACAAGTAGGTGTAACTGTTGAGTTCTATGGTGGTGAACTAAATGGGGTCAGTTATAGCGATCCTGCTACTGTGAAAAAATATGCTAGACGCGCACAATTGGGTGAAATTTTTGAATTAGATCGTGCTACTTTGAAATCCGATGGTGTTTTTCGTAGCAGTCCAAGGGGTTGGTTTACTTTTGGACATGCTTCGTTTGCCTTGCTCTTCTTCTTCGGACACATTTGGCATGGCTCTCGAACCTTGTTCAGAGATGTTTTTGCTGGTATTGATCCAGATTTAGACGCTCAGGTGGAATTTGGAGCATTCCAAAAACTTGGAGATCCAACTACAAAAAGACAAGTAGTTTGATACAACATTAATCTCTGATTTTTCGTCTCTATTTTCTTTTTGTAATTTGACTTTGACATAGGGTACTGGGGACATCTTGATTTGAATCCCCGCCTTTTCTTTGTCTTGACTCTTGCTCTTTTTTTATCCGGGAACGCTCTAAATAAACAGATATGGAAGCTATAATTGTAAACCACGATTGAATCTATGGAAGCATTAGTTTATACATTCCTCTTAGTATCAACTCTAGGAATAATTTTTTTCGCTATCTTTTTTCGAGAACCGCCTAAAGTTCCAACTAAAAAGGTGAAATGATTTTTCATTATCTTAATTGAAGTAATGAGCCTCCCAAGATTGGGGGGCTCATTACTTCAACTAGTCCCCGTGTTCCTCGAATGGATCTCTTAGTTGTTGAGAGGGTTGCCCAAAAGCAGTATATAAGGCATACCCCGTAAAACTTACAAGTAAACCAGATATAGAGATGGCGACTAGGGTTGCTGTTTCCATTATTATATAATAATAAAAAAATAAT